AATAAAAGAATGTACCCTTCTATCCAAATCCAATTTGCATCGATAAAATAAATCCAAATTCTAGATTCCAGCAGTAGATGAATAATTGCAAATTTTTGTGTGTACGAGATTCGAATAACTTCAAAATAACTGACATAATTTTTTATTTTTCCTGATCAGAAAAATACATGAAAAAGAAAGGAGGTAGAAAAATTTTTTGATTTATGGTTAAAGAAGAAAAACAAGAAAACAGGGGTTCTGTTGAATTTCAAGTATTCAGTTTCACCAATAAGATACGGAGACTTGCTTCACATTTGGAATTACACAAAAAAGATTTTTCATCGGAAAGAGGTCTACGAAGACTTTTGGGAAAACGTCAACGTTTGCTGGCTTATTTGGCAAAGAAAAATAGAGTACGTTATAAGAAATTAATAAGTCAGTTGGATATTCGGGAGAAGTAATTTAATCGTTCGAATTTTTTTCTTATTTTATTAGTAGTCTTATAGTAGTCTTAGATTTTGCATTTTGATGAGCCTCGTTTTGAGGAATTCATGGAATAATGAATTAAGGAAGAAAAAAGAATATGAGTCTACCGTTTACAAGAAAAGATCTAATGATAGTCAATATGGGCCCTCACCACCCATCAATGCATGGTGTTCTTCGACTGATCGTTACTCTCGATGGTGAAGATGTTGTTGATTGTGAACCCATATTAGGCTATTTACACAGAGGAATGGAAAAAATCGCAGAAAACAGAACGATTATACAATACTTGCCTTATGTAACACGGTGGGATTATTTAGCTACTATGTTTACAGAAGCAATAACGGTAAATGCACCAGAATTCTTAGAGAATATTCAAATACCTCAAAGAGCCAGCTATATTAGGGTAATTATGTTAGAATTGAGCCGTATAGCTTCTCACTTGTTATGGCTTGGGCCTTTTATGGCGGATCTCGGCGCACAGACTCCTTTTTTCTACATTTTTAGAGAGAGAGAATTGATATATGATCTATTTGAAGCTGCTACAGGTATGCGAATGATGCATAATTACTTTCGCATCGGAGGAGTAGCTGCCGATCTACCTTATGGATGGATGGATAAATGTTTAGATTTCTGTGATTATTTTTTACGAGGAGTTGTTGAATATGAACAACTTATTACACAGAATCCTATTTTTTTAGAACGAGTTGAAGGAGTAGGTTTTATTAGCGGAGAAGAAGCTGTAAATTGGGGCTTATCGGGACCAATGTTACGAGCTTCTGGAATACAATGGGATCTTCGTAAAATTGATCCTTATGAGTCTTACAATCAATTCGATTGGAAAGTCCAATGGCAAAAAGAAGGAGATTCGTTAGCTCGCTATTTAGTACGAATTGGTGAAATGAAGGAATCAATCAAAATTATTCAACAGGCTGTAGAGAAAATTCCTGGAGGCCCTTATGAGAATTTAGAAGCCCGACGCTTTAAGAAAGCAAAGAATTCGGAATGGAATGATTTTGAATATAGATTTCTTGGTAAAAAACCTTCCCCAAATTTTGAATTATCAAAACAAGAGCTTTATGTAAGAGTAGAAGCTCCAAAAGGTGAATTAGGAATTTATCTGGTAGGAGATGACAGTCTTTTCCCCTGGAGATGGAAAATTCGTCCACCTGGTTTTATTAATTTACAAATTCTTCCTCAGCTAGTTAAAAAAATGAAATTGGCTGATATCATGACGATATTAGGTAGTATAGATATCATTATGGGGGAAGTTGATCGTTGAAATGATAATAGATAAGATAGAGGTAGAAACTCTTAATTCTTTTTTGAAATCGGAATTATTAAAAGAAGTCTATGGACTAATATGGATTATACCTATTTTGACCCTCCTATTGGGAATCACAATAGAAGTACTTGTAATTGTGTGGTTAGAAAGAGAAATATCCGCATCGATACAACAACGTATTGGTCCTGAATATGCCGGCCCCCTAGGACTGCTTCAAGCTATAGCAGATGGAACTAAGCTGATTTTTAAAGAGGATATCCTACCATCCCGAGGAGAGATTCCTTTATTTAGCATTGGACCCTCTATAGCAGTCATATCTGTTTTATTAAGTTTTTTAGTTATCCCTTTTGGATATCATTTTGTTTTAGCTGATCTTAGTATTGGTGTTTTTTTATGGATTGCCATTTCAAGTATTGCTCCTATTGGTCTTCTTATGGCAGGATATAGCTCAAATAATAAATATTCTTTTTCAGGTGGTCTACGAGCAGCTGCTCAATCTATTAGTTATGAAATACCATTAACTTTTTGTGTGCTAGCAATATCTCTACGTGTGATTCGTTAAAAAAGGAGCTTTTCCTCTAAAATCTATTGAATATTTATCTTCCTTTTCTTATTCTGTATTCAGGTCGGTAAGTTAAACTAGATAGCTATATGAGTGAAACAAAACAGCTTATTAATTTGTAGTAAAAATAAAAAATCTCATTTCCTACGTACAAGAAAAAGTTGAAGTAAACATAAGCAGTGTAAACTCTTTACCCCAAGATTGAGATTGTTTGATTAGTCATCATATCTTGAAGCGGGCAAGAATAAAGGATTCGCGATATGGAATTCCATTACTAGAATATTTTTAGTTATTACTAGAACTTATAACCATATAAAAGAACCCATAAAAAGTTAGTGAGGGATTAGGAACACTAAAGTACATAAAGGATTAGTAATGAGAGAATCTAAATCATTAGACATTTTTCCTCATAAAAGGAATCATAATAAGGACTTGAAATTGGTGGAAATGATCAAGTAGTACTTTCTTCGGATTCCGATCCAGAGTATATTCCCATTCACTTGTTAAGGAAATAGCTATCAAGAACGAATTAACCTTTTATTTCTTTTTTCTTTTTAAGTATCCCCTTCCCCGGGAAAGAAGAATAGGACAAAAGATATGGAATGCAATACAAAAAAAGATCCTTATTTATTCTTTCTTTTATCTATATTCATACAGAATGGAATTCGTCATGAACTAATATCCAATTCTTTTCATTTATTAATTGCTATAACGAGTGTTTTATTCCAATATTAAGTTATTACTGAACAAGAAAAAACTGTCATTTTATTATATAAAGGATAAGATCAATTCGGAAGCGCTTTTTTATTATTTTAGCAGACGGAATTGCTTTGGTCTAATTTAGGACTTTCCAATCAATTTTATCTTACCTAATTCTATCTACGCTCGGGGGATAAGATCGAAAAGAAATAATCCTTTTTTCTGATCATAGAGGAGCCGTATGAAGCTAAGGTTTCATGTACGGTTTTGGAATAGCGGTGGGAACTGTGATGTTATCATCGACTATGATTATCTAACAGTTCAAGTACGGTTGATATAGTTGAAGCACAGTCAAAATATGGTTTTTTTGGATGGAATCTTTGGCGTCAGCCTATAGGTTTTCTAGTTTTTCTAATTTCTTCTTTGGCAGAATGTGAAAGATTACCCTTTGATTTACCAGAAGCAGAGGAAGAATTAGTAGCGGGTTATCAAACCGAATATTCCGGTATTAAATATGGTTTATTTTATCTTGCTTCTTACCTAAATTTATTAGTTTCCTCCTTATTTGTAACTGTTCTCTACTTAGGCGGGTGGAATTTTTCTATTCCCTATATATCCTTTTTTGAATTTTTCCAAATGAATAAAATTGTGGGAATTTTAGAAATGATAATGGGTATCATTATTACATTAACTAAAGCTTTTTTATTTCTCTTCATTTCTATCACAATAAGATGGACTTTACCCCGGATGAGAATGGATCAGTTATTAAATCTTGGATGGAAATTTCTTTTACCTATTTCTCTGGGCAATCTCTTATTAACAACTTCTTCCCAACTAGTTTCACTATAAATAAGATAATACAATAACAGTAAGAATATCTTCAACACAAAAGTTCTCTCAAACAAGAGAAAGAAACATACCTTTTTTCATAGATATTTAGAATATGTTCCCTATGATAACTGGGTTCATTAGTTATGGTCAACAAACAATACGTGCCGCAAGATACATTGGTCAAGGTTTCATAATTACCTTATCCCACACAAATCGTTTACCTATAACGATTCACTACCCTTATGAAAAATCAATTACATCAGAGCGTTTCCGCGGGCGAATACACTTTGAATTTGATAAATGTATTGCTTGTGAAGTATGTGTTCGTGTATGCCCAATAGATCTACCCCTTGTGGATTGGAGATTTGAAAAGGATATTAAAAAGAAACAATTGCTTAATTATAGCATTGATTTCGGAGTTTGTATATTTTGTGGTAACTGTGTTGAATATTGTCCGACAAACTGTTTATCAATGACTGAAGAATATGAACTTTCTACTTATGATCGTCATGAATTGAATTACAATCAAATTGCTTTGAGTCGATTACCAGTCTCCATAATGGGAGATTACACAATTCAAACAATTAGGAATTCGCCTCAAAGTAAAATAGACGAAGAAAAATCTTGGAATTCAAGAACGATTACTGATTACTAGGTACTAGGATTTTTTGTTAGAAAAATCCAATAGTTTTTTACTAACTATAAAGAAAAATGAATAACTACTGCTTATTACAAATTATTCATGATTTAAAATGAGAGTAGATTTTCGTGATGTGATTTCTAACTATACAATTTATATAAAAATATCCTAATCCCTTTTTCTTTCCTTGAATCTTTTAGTTTTAGTCAGTTCATGAAAAATTTTATACTATTAATTTCTTCTTATCCATAATGGATTTACCTGGACCAATACATGAGATTCTTGTGCTATTTGGGGGATTTGTTCTTCTACTAGGGGGTCTAGGAGTAGTATTACTCACCAACCCAATTTATTCTGCCTTTTCGCTGGGATTAGTTCTTGTTTGTATATCCTTGTTCTATTTTTTATTGAATTCCTACTTTGTAGCTGTCGCACAACTTCTTATTTATGTGGGAGCCATAAATGTCTTGATCATATTTGCTGTAATGTTTGTAAATGGCTCAGAGTGGTCTAAAGATAAGAATTATTGGACTATTGGAGATGGGTTTACTTCACTCGTTTCTATAACTATTCCTTTTTCACTAATGACTACTATCCCAGATACGTCATGGTATGGAATTCTTTGGACTACAAGATCAAACCAAATAGTAGAACAGGGTCTCATAAATAACGTTCAACAAATTGGGATTCATTTAGCAACCGATTTTTATCTTCCGTTTGAACTCATTTCCCTAATTCTTCTAGTTTCTTTAATAGGTGCAATTACTATGGCTCGACAATAATAAATTCTTAGAATTTCAAATCTAAAAAAATAACTAAAGAATAAAACAAACAATTTTTATTTAGTAAAATCCATCTACTGTCAACACAACAAATACTTTTTTTTTCTCTTTTGTTGCGTAATTGTTCTATTCTAATTAATTGAATCGGTTCAATTCTTGTGCTCATATTGAAATGAATCGAGATGGATAAGGAGTTAGTTAATGATGTTTGAGCATGTACTTTTTTTGAGTGTCTATTTATTTTCGATTGGTATCTATGGATTGATTACAAGCCGAAACATGGTTAGAGCTCTAATATGTCTTGAACTTATACTGAATTCAATTAATCTAAATCTCGTAACATTTTCTGCTCTATTTGATAGTCGCCAATTAAAAGGAGACATTTTCGCAATTTTTGTTATAGCCCTTGCGGCGGCTGAAGCAGCTATTGGACTATCCATTCTTTCTTCCATCCATCGTAACAGGAAATCCACTCGTATCAACCAATCGAATTTTTTGAATAATTAGGCATAGAATTCTCTAAATAAAGGCGCATATATAATAATAAGGAACATTAAGATTAATAAAATTCGAGTCTTCTTTTCTTATTTTTATTTGAGAATACCTATTTTTGAAGTAGGTTATTTCAGAGTATTCTTTTTTACTTATTAAATTTTGCATTTTTGCAATTCATTGATATTGCAATATTCAAATTGCAATAATTTATATTGCAAAGATAATAGCCAATGGCTAATTCGAATTAGTATGTAGAATTCGTATAATTATGACTGTTGAAGCCTTAAATTCAAGTCTCTTGGCTCTTTTCACGCTTTCTCACAAACAGATTAAGAAATATATTGCATTATTTATTAAAGTTTGGATAAACCATTGCTTCGTCTGGTGTCTACAATACATATAACTTATATAGTACTAATTTCATTTTTACCAGATCGAAAATTATTATGTTGAAAAGGAAAATTTCTAGATCCAATGTCACATTCTGTAAAAATTTATGATACATGTATAGGATGCACTCAATGTGTACGAGCTTGTCCAACAGATGTATTAGAAATGATACCTTGGGATGGATGTAAAGCCAAGCAAATTGCTTCTGCGCCGAGAACCGAAGATTGTGTGGGTTGTAAGAGATGCGAATCCGCCTGCCCAACAGATTTTTTAAGTGTCCGCGTTTATTTAGGGCCTGAAACAACCCGCAGCATGGCTCTATCTTATTGATACGTTACAAAAAACTCCACTTGAATCGTCTGATTCCTCTTTACCGAAGAAGCCTGTGCTCAATATAATCGAGCATGGGCTTTTCTGGTCAAAACGTATCTTGTCTTTATTACTTTATCATGAGTTATTTTCCTTGGTTAACAATACTTGTTGTTTTGCCGATATTTGCAGGTTCATTAATTTTCTTTTTACCCCATAAAGGAAACAAAATTGTTAGGTGGTATACTATATCTATTTGTTTATTAGAATTCCTTCTAATGACTTATGCATTCTGTTATCATTTCCAATTAGAGGATCCCTTAATCCAATTAAGGGAGGATTCTAAATGGATAGATGTTTTTGATTTCCACTGGAGATTGGGAATCGATGGACTTTCATTAGGATCTATTTTATTGACAGGATTTATCACTACTTTAGCTACTTTAGCGGCTTGGCCAATTACCCGGAATTCGCAATTATTCTATTTCCTGATGCTAGCAATGTATAGCGGTCAAATAGGATTATTTTCTTCACGAGACCTTTTACTTTTTTTTATCATGTGGGAGTTAGAATTAATTCCTGTTTACTTACTTTTATCCATGTGGGGGGGGAAAAGGCGTCTATATTCAGCTACCAAGTTTATTTTGTATACTGCAGGCGGTTCCATTTTTTTCTTAATCGGAGTTCTGGGTATGGGCTTATATGGTTCCAACGAACCAATATTAGACTTGGAACGATTGATTAATCAATCATACCCTGCAACATTGGAAATACTACTTTATTTTGGCTTCCTTATTGCTTATGCTGTCAAATTGCCGATTATACCTCTACATACGTGGTTACCAGATACCCACGGGGAAGCACATTACAGTACATGTATGCTTTTAGCGGGAATCTTATTAAAGATGGGAGCATATGGATTGATTCGGATCAATATGGAATTGTTACCTCATGCTCATTATCTATTCTCCCCCTGGTTGGTAATAATAGGAGCGGTGCAAATAATCTATGCAGCTTCAACTTCTCTTGGTCAACGAAATTTCAAAAAAAGAATAGCCTACTCCTCCGTATCTCACATGGGTTTCATAATTATAGGAATTGGTTCCATAACCAACATTGGACTAAATGGAGCTATTTTACAAATATTATCTCATGGATTTATCGGTGCTACACTATTTTTCTTGGCAGGAACGGCTTGTGATAGAATGCGTCTTGTTTATCTCGAAGAACTGGGAGGGATATCTATACCAATGCCAAAAATGTTTACTATGTTTAGTAGCTTTTCAATGGCTTCTCTTGCCTTACCAGGAATGAGCGGTTTTGTTGCAGAATTAGTAGTATTTTTTGGACTAATTACTAGTCCCAAATTTATGTTAATGCCAAAAATGCTAATTACTTTTGTAATGGCAATTGGAATGATATTAACTCCTATTTATTTATTATCTATGTTACGCCAGATGTTCTATGGATACAAGTTATTTCATGTTCCAAACGCAAATTTTGTGGATTCTGGACCACGAGAACTCTTTCTTTTAATCTGTATCTTTTTACCAGTAATAGGAATTGGTATTTATCCAGATTTTGTTCTCTCGCTATCCGTTGACAGGGTAGAGGCTCTCTTATCCAATTATTATCCTAAATAGGATTTTCTTTTTTTAACAAGTCCGCTCTATATTTCATAATGGAAAAACCGAAAAATTCCGAAAAAAGTAAAAAAGTCTAATTAGATCTATTTCGAATTTTTGGGAACCCCTTTGAAAAGACGTTCAAAGGGGTTCTCAAATCCAAAAAAATGGGAAAAAACCTTCATTTTATGAATGTTTTATGTTATGTAATCATTTAGATGGTAATGTAAATGAACCATAACTATGTAAACCTATTCCTAAAAGATTGATACCAAAATAGCAGATCCAAATTATAAGAAATCCTATCGAAGCTACAAATGCAGAATTCGTACCCTTCCAACTTGGATTTGTTCTACTATGTAAATAAATTGCAAATATGGTCCAGGTAATAAATGCCCAAGTTTCCTTAGGATCCCAATTCCAATAGGATCCCCACGCCTCATTAGCCCATACTGCTCCACAAAGAATACCTATGGTTAAAAGGGTAAACCCTAGACTAATAACACGATAACTCCAAGAATCCAAACGCTCGGTTAATTGATATTTGTAATAATTTGGAAATGAAGGAAAAGAGGTGTTTTTTAAGGCACTTCTTTTTGCATAGAAATATTCAATCTCACTAAATAAAAATGTTTTAAGTAATTTTCTTTTTTTCTTTTTAGAAAAGAAATCGAAATTCTTTCGAAATCTAATGATTAGAAGAGCGGCGGATAATAAGGATCCGCACAAAAGAGTTGCGTAGCTTAGTAACATCATACTGACATGCATCATTAACCACTGAGATTGGAGAGCAGGTACTAGTATTGTAGATTGATGCATTTCAGTTAAAAGACCTGACGTGGCAAAGCCTTGCGTTAAAATAGTACTTGGCGTAGTTATTGCGCTTAAATCATTTTTAGAGTTCTGTATCTTAGGAATAATATGAAGAATATACAGAGCCCATGAAAGGAAGATCAATGACTCATATAAATTACTTAATGGAAAATGTCCCGAAGAAACCCAACGACAAACTAAGAATCCTGTTATAGAGAAAAAAGTAGCTATCATTCCTTTTTCTGACGAATCACGTAATCCCCTAAGTTCACGAACTAATAAGGTTATCAAATGAATCGTAATCACAATGGAAATTGTTGAGAAAGAGATATGAGTTAGTATATGTTCTAAAGTTGCAAATAGCATAAGGAGAAGGTCCCATTACAAAATTGGAAATTTCGAATTGAATCCATTTTCTAATCTATTGTATTCTTTTTCGAGAATGCCGCCACTCGGACTCGAACCGAGATGCTTGAGCACTGCTTCCTAAGAGCAGCGTGTCTACCAATTTCACCATGGCGGCTAACTTGAAATAATAGTTAACTTAAAAGAATAATAGTTATTTTCTCACGAATCGTCGAGATTGGGAGAATCCATAGAATTTAGGAAAATTTTTAGAATTTCATCTTTAAATACAAAGAGTTTTGTATTTTGAAAAGTTTCTTGAGTCAAAGCCTTTACGCTCTTATTAATATGATTTACCAGTCCTAAACCTGTGAATTTTGGATAAGATCGGTAGAAATTCTAAATCCTATTGCAAGAGTACTCTACTTTTGATAATAGAATCCTCCTATTTTTTTATGAGGATTCTATTATCAAAAGTTCTTTGATAGGAAAAAAGAATACTGAGGACACAATATACCAAAACTTTTGTTCTATATAATAGAATAACAGAGGGATTAGTTCTAAGAATATTGTACCCAGGAATTCGACACATAAAAGTACATTCATTAATTAATCCAAATTATTCATTCATATTAAATAATTGGAATTTCTTTGAGATAGTTCAATTCAGATTATTCCAAAACCTGATTATTTGTTTGTTACCCAGAAAAACCTTTTGGTTTTGGATGCTCGTTACCGCTCAAAAATGATCTTGATTTTGCTAAGGAATAAGATTGTACTATGGAAAAATAAGTTTTTTTCTTCCAAATATTTTTACGAATACGCTTTTTTGACATCGAAGTACGTTTTTTTGGAACTGCCATTCAAAAGGGGAATTTGTTTTTTTTTAGTTGTATGTGAAAGACATCTATTGCCGCAAATCAATCCTTCTTTCTGTTTTTTCTTAGTATTTATACTTAGATACTGAAAGATAATGAAATTTAAAATTATTTTTTACTTCATTTTGTCTAATGTGGATAAGAAAAGAGTTTTTCGCGTATTTTTCATATATATTTTAGACTTTGTTTTAATAATATACAATATATACAAAGATATATTATAAACAAAGGTTTTCTATTTAAATCAATTTATATATCAAATATACTCCATATATAAATCTAAGGTATGGGGGATAAGCCCCCATATAATATGGGGAGATAAAACGAAGGTAAAATTCAAATAGTTAATTAAGTTGAGAAGATATTCAAGAATGGAATTCCAGTCAAAATAAAAAAAGGAATTAGTCTATTAAACAAGACATTATAAAACTTAGATAATTCTAGTCATTAGGATTTCCATTTTATATGAAGTAAAAAATATTCGAGAATTTCCGATAAATATAAAATTCAAATATAGTTGAAATTCAATCAATCGGTTACGAAATAAGAGAGCTATTTCATTTTAACAGAAAGAAATAAAAAAAGAATAGGAATAGAAAGTAAACTGATTCAATCTTTTTTTGTATTTTAATAAATATCTTTTTTTATCTAATAACTAAATAACGAAATTCTTTGATTAAGTTTTTGAATTTAAGCAACTAAACCCATTCCGAATTTTGGAATATTTTAATGAGACAAATTTTGAAAAAATCAGAATTCCAGTATTTTTTCTTATTCTTATTTTGTTTTTTTAATTCCTTCAGAAAGAAATAAGAATAAGTTTGGTGAATCGGAAACAATTTTATAGAAAAAAAGAACTATAAATTTCAACTAAAATTTGCTATTTCTTTTCTTATGGAACATACATATCAATATGCCTGGGTAATCCCTCTTCTCCCACTTCCAGTTATTATGTCAATGGGGTTTGGGCTTTTTCTTATTCCGACAGCAACAAAAAATCTTCGTCGCATATGGGCTTTTCCTAGTGTTTTACTCTTAAGTATAGCTCTGGTATTCTCAGTTCACCTGTCTATTCAACAAATAAAAGGGAGTTCTATCTATCAATATCTATGGTCTTGGACCATCAATAATGATTTTTCCTTAGAATTTGGATACTTGATCGACCCCCTTACTTCTATTATGTTAATACTAATTACTACTGTGGGAATCTTGGTTCTTATTTATAGTGACGATTATATGTCTCACGATGAGGGATATTTGAGATTTTTCGTTTATATAAGTTTTTTTAATACTTCCATGTTGGGATTGGTTACTAGTTCCAATTTGATACAAATTTATTTTTTTTGGGAACTTGTGGGAATGTGTTCCTATTTATTGATAGGCTTTTGGTTTACACGCCCAATTGCAGCGAGTGCTTGTCAAAAAGCTTTTGTAACTAATCGTGTAGGGGATTTTGGTTTGTTATTAGGAATTTTAGGTTTTTTTTGGATAACAGGTAGTTTAGAGTTTCGGGATTTGTTCAAAATAGCTAATAACTGGATTCCTAATAATGGGATTAATTCATTACTTACTACTTTGTGTGCTTTTTTATTATTTCTTGGTGCAGTTGCAAAATCTGCACAATTCCCTCTTCACGTATGGTTACCTGATGCTATGGAAGGACCCACTCCCATTTCGGCTCTTATACACGCAGCAACTATGGTTGCTGCGGGGATTTTTCTTCTAGCTCGACTTCTTCCTCTTTTCATATCCCTACCTTTGATAATGAGTTTCATTTCCTTAGTAGGTACAATAACACTTTTCTTAGGAGCGACTTTAGCTCTTGCTCAGAGAGATATTAAAAGAAGCTTAGCCTATTCTACAATGTCTCAATTGGGTTATATGATGTTAGCTCTAGGTATAGGTTCTTATCAAGCAGCTTTATTCCATTTGATCACTCATGCTTATTCGAAAGCTTTATTGTTCTTGGGATCCGGATCTGTTATTCATTCAATGGAACCTCTTGTTGGATATTCACCAGATAAAAGTCAGAATATGGTTCTTATGGGTGGTTTAAAAAAATATGTTCCTATTACAAGAACGACTTTTTTATTGGGTACACTTTCTCTTTGTGGTATTCCACCTCTTGCTTGCTTCTGGTCCAAAGATGAAATCCTTAGTAATAGTTGGTTGTATTCACCTTTTTTTGGAATAATAGCTTCTTTTACTGCAGGATTAACTGCATTTTATATGTTTCGAATATATTTACTTACTTTTGATGGGTATTTGCGTGTTCATTTTCAAAATTACAGTAGTACTAAAGAAGGTTCGTTGTATTCAATATCCTTATGGGGAAAAAGCATACCCAAAAGAGTCAATAGAGATTTTGTTTTATCAACAATGAAGAATGGAGTTTCTTTTTTTTCACAAAATATACCCAAAATTCCTGGTAATACAAGAAATAGGATAGGATTTTTTAGTACTTCCTTTGGAGCTAAAAATACTTTTGTCTATCCTCGCGAAACTGGAAATACTATGCTATTTCCTCTTCTTATATTACTGCTTTTTACTTTGTTCATTGGATCCATAGGAATCCATTTTGATAATGGAGTAATGGATAACGGAACATCAGAGTTAACCATATTATCAAAGTGGCTAGCCCCTTCGATAAGCTTTTTCCAGGAAAGTTCTAATTCTTCCATAAATTCATATGAATTTCTCACTAATGCTATTTCTTCTGTAAGTTTAGCTATTTTTGGTCTATTCATAGCATATATATGCTATGGATCCGCTTATTCTTTTTTTCAGAATTTGAATTTTAAAAATTCCCTTGTAAAAGGGAATCCAAAAAAGAACTTTTTGGATCAAGTAAAAAAAAAGGTATACAGCTGGTCATATAATCGCGGTTATATAGATGTTTTCTATACTAAGTTCTTTATTCTGGGTATAAGAAGATTTGCTGAACTAACGCATTTTTTTGATAAAGGTGTTATTGATGGAATTATCAATGGAGTGGGTCTTGCTGGTTTTTGTATAGGAGAAGAAATTAAATATGTGGGGGGAGGGCGAATATCGTCTTATCTATTCTTTTTTTTATGTTATGTATCCTTGTTCATATTCTTTTTTCTTCCTTAATTCATTATTCCATGAATTCCTCAAAACGAGGCTCATCAAAATGCAAAATCTAAGACTACTATAAGACTACTAATAAAATAAGAAAAAAATTCGAACGATTAAATTACTTCTCCCGAATATCCAACTGACTTATTAATTTCTTATAACGTACTCTATTTTTCTTTGCCAAATAAGCCAGCAAACGTTGACGTTTTCCCAAAAGTCTTCGTAGACCTCTTTCCGATGAAAAATCTTTTTTGTGTAATTCCAAATGTGAAGCAAGTCTCCGTATCTTATTGGTGAAACTGAATACTTGAAATTCAACAGAACCCCTGTTTTCTTGTTTTTCTTCTTTAACCATAAATCAAAAAATTTTTCTACCTCCTTTCTTTTTCATGTATTTTTCTGATCAGGAAAAATAAAAAATTATGTCAGTTATTTTGAAGTTATTCGAATCTCGTACACACAAAAATTTGCAATTATTCATCTACTGCTGGAATCTAGAATTTGGATTTATTTTATCGATGCAAATTGGATTTGGATAGAAGGGTACATTCTTTTATTTTAGATAGAAGAAATGTTTCTTCTATCTAAAATAAAAGAATTTTGCTGATTTATTTATTGCTATATCCAATTTATAGAATTGATACACCATTTAATTGATATCATTTAGCAAAATGAAACACAGCATATGCATCCATCTTTCGGCTCGAGAATTTCACGGGAGAGAGATATAGTATAAGAAATAGGCTGTTAAGTAACTCTAAATGAATTGTGGATACATCTGTATCCTTAACATACTGAAACGACTGCCATTATTCGTATCAAAGCAATAGCGATTCATAAAAGCAAAATCTTGTAATCAATGGTGGGCCAATAATGAATTTTTTTGCATATGTATTAAGACGCTTGGTCTGATTTCGAAATTGTCCAGAGTTTTTTATGTTGTTTTCCTTGCAAAATGATGGATCTCCTTCCGTAACTTTCCAATTACGAGTACGAGAATTGAAAGACATGAAAATTCTCAATTCTCTACAGCGTCTAGGAGATAGATAGAATATTTTCAGGAACAAGAAAATCAGAAGAATCTTTTTCTCTATTCACTACCATTCCGCGTCTTCGACTTCTATTAGTTTCTTTTCTTCTTTAATGCAATAGCTATAGTTTGATATAGAATCCATTTCTCAAAGTAATGGAAACCATTCTCTTATAGGAAATGGTTCGAAAATCGCTATTCCACCTTTTAGGTTTAGGTATCGTGAAAAGTGATACCTGTGAAGATCGTGCATTTCAGTCACATTCAGATCCGTTTTTCGAGTTCATGATATAACCAAATTGGATGGATCTTCCACCCGTTTAGCTAAGAAAGAATAGATGCGGAGGTGGATAATAGATCGATATGAAGATCATGAGCTGCCCCATAATGAAACCACCAGTAGTCGCGAATATCTCCTTCTTCCCTAACCCAAGATTGGAGAAAGAAGATCTAAGAGGGATCTATGTAGAATGTGGTCAGAAATCCATAATAGAGTCCGACCACAACGACCGAATTAATTATCCTCATCGAGAAACTTAGACTACTAAGTAGAAAAGATTTGAAAATCATGGCATGGGTCTCCTTTTTTCTTTCTTTAGAGTTTTCTATATGCACAATTTCTCGATGTTTCGATGAGAATTTCTTGACTTTCCATATATAGAAAGAGATAGACTATAAATGGCATCTCTTATGTCAATAAGACCAAAGGAATGGATATTAAATGATAGGAAGTGCTAGGAAGTGAAATAGAATGA